GTTTAGCAGAAAGGCGGATATTCCTTGCTCATTATCAGACAATCACTTATTCACAAACTTCGTGTGGGGCTAATAGTTTTCATTTCCCGTCTCATGGAAAACCCTTTTCGCTCCGCTTAGCCTTATCCCCCTCTAGGGGTATTTTAGTGATAGGTTCTATAGGAAGCGGACGATCCTATTTGGTCAAATACCTAACGACAAACTCCTATCTTCCTTTCATTACAGTATTTCTGAACAAGTTCCCGGATAGCAAGCCTAGGGAGTTTATTATTGATGAGGAGGAGGAGGAGGATGAGAGTGACTGTGATGTTAGTGACGATATTGATGCTAGTGACGATATTGATGCTAATGCTAGTGACGAGATTGATGCTAGTGACGAGATTGATGCTAGTGAACGTGAACTTCTTTATGGGGAGCTGTTGGATATACAGTGGCTAGCTGAGGAGGCGATGGATGAGTGCACCATTCTTGAATTCCTGGGGGAAGTAGACCGATTTTATATCACCCTTCAATTCGAGTTAGCAAAAGCAATGTCTCCTTGCATAATATGGATTCCAGACATTCATGATCTGGATATGAATGAGTCGAAGGACTTATCCCGCGGTCTATTAGTGAACCATCTCTCCGGGGATTGTGAAAGATGTTCTACTAGAAAGATTCTTGTTATTGCTTCGACTCATATTCCCCAAAAAATGGATCCCGCTCTAATAGCCCCGAATCAACTCAATACATGTATTAAGATACGAAGGCTTCTTATTCCACAACAACGAAAGCGCTTTTTCACTCTTTCATATACTAGGGGATTTCACTTGGAAAAGAAAATGTTCCATGCTAATCGATTCGGGTCCACAGCCATGGGTTCCAGTGCACGAGATCTTGTAGCACTTGCCAATGAGGCCCTATCAATTAGTATTACACAGAAGAAATCAATTCTAGACACTAATACAATTAGATCTGCTCTTCATAGACAAACTTGGGATTTGCGAGCCCATGTAATACCGGTTCAGGATCACGGGATCCTTTTCTATCAGATAGGAAGGGCTGTTGCACAAAAAGTACTTCTAGGAAATTGCCTCGTAGATCCTATATCTATCTATATAAAGAAGCAATTGTGTGAAGAAGGGGATTCTTATTTGTACAAATGGTACTTCGAACTTGGAACGAGCATGAAGAAATTAACGATACTTCTTTATCTTTTGAGTTGTTCTGCCGGATCGGTCGCTCAAGACCTTTGGTCTCTACCCGGACCCGATGAAAAAAATAGGATCACTTCTTATCAGTTCGTTGAGAATGATTCTGATCTAGTTCATGGCCTAGTAGAAATAGAAGGCGCTCTGATGGGATCCTCGCGGACAGAAAGAGATTGCAGTCAGTTTGATAATGATCGAGTGACATTCCTTCTTCGGCCCGAACCAAGGAATCCCTTATATATGATGCAAAAAGGATCTCGTTCTATCGTTGATCAGAGATTTCTCTATCAAAAATACGAATCGGAGCTTGAAGAAGGGGAAATAGAGGAGGATTTCTTCGATCACATAGATTGGGCTCCTAGAATATGGCGCCCTTGGGAATTTCTATTTGATTGTATCGAAAGTCCCAATGAATTGGGATTTCCCTATTGGGCCGGGTCATTTCGGGGGATCATTGAGGAGGATGAGCTTCAAGAGGAGGATGAGCTTCAAGAGGAGGATGAGCTTCAAGAGGAGGATGAGCTTCAAGAGGAGGATTCGGAGTTCTTGCAGAGTGGAACCATGCAGTACCCGCCACGAGCTAGATTTTCCAAAGAACAAGGCTTTTTTCGAATAAGCCAATTCATTTGGGACCCCCCGGATCCGGATCCACTCTCTTTCCTATTCAAAGATGATGAGCCCTTTGTCTCTGTGTTTTCACGTCGAGAATTCTTTACAGATGAAGATGAAAAGATGTTAAAGGGGCTTCTTGTTCTTACTGCCAAACTAGATCCTCTTACATCTCTATCTAAACGCTGGATTCTCAAGAATAGGACAGAAAAGCACTTCGAATTCTTGATTCATCGCCAGAGATGGCTTAGAACCAATAGTTCATTATCTAATGGATTTTCCCGTTCTAATACTCCATCCGAGAGTTATCAGTATTTATCAAATCTGTTCCTATCTCACGGAAGGCTATTGGATCAAATGGCAAAGACATTGTTGAGAAAAAGATGGCTTTTCCCGGATGAAATGAAAATTGGATTCATGTAACAGGAGAAGGGTTTCCCATTACTTAGCCGGAAAGATATGTGGTCATGAGGATTAAGTGGAACGGAATTGACTGGGTGGTAGAGTCGCGGAAACACCTCTTTCTTCCATGGACCTTAGCTCCATGGAAGAATATGCTACTGCTGAAACATGGAAGAATTGAAATCTTAGATCAAAACACTATGTATGGACGGTATGAACTGCCTAAACAAGAATTCTTGAACAGCGAACAACCAGAGCTATTACTCACTACATCAAAAAATTTCCATTAATGAAAGATG